TATTTTTTCTCTTTCTTAGATGGAAATGGAAGATAAAGTGAATTCCATTGTATAGCCGTATGCAATGCGCAAAAGATGCCTGTACGGTTGCTCAATTCTATCTTTCTTTTTTTATTATTCTTTATCTCTTCTCCTCACCTCATCATGCGAGATAGAGGAACCATTTGTTATATTATCAGGGTAATGATACATCAACCTGCGAGTTCTTTTTATGAGGCACAAACGGGAGAATTTATCCTGGAAGCAGAAGAACTGCTGAAACTGCGCGAAACCATCACAAGAGTTTATGTACAAAGAACGGGCAAACCCCTATGGGTTGTATCCGAAGATATGGAAAGGGATGTTTTTATGTCAGCAACAGAAGCCCAAGCTCATGGAATTGTTGATCTTGTAGCGATTGAATAAAAAAAAATAGCAGTAAGTTTAAGCAAATCGCCACTTTGAGATTTTCTCTTCTTACTTATTACCGGGTTTAATAATATTCTATTCATCTAGTAAATAGAGAAGTAATTCATAATCATCCGGTTAGGATCGATCTAAACCAGCCCATTTATTATGTATACGATTCAACATGCCAACTATTAAACAACTTATTAGAAACACAAGACAGCCAATCAGAAATGTCACGAAATCCCCCGCTCTTGGGGGATGTCCTCAGCGTCGAGGAACATGTACTAGGGTGTATGTGCGACTCGTTCAGATCACCATTGGTAGAAAAAAAAGGGAAAGAAATCTTCCAGTATCAATGATCAGTACTAGTGAATAGTATAAAATGGAAGGAAGAAGGTCGTTCACTATCTATCTATCGAAAACTAAAAAAAAAGATCTATTCAATTCTTCTATTGTATATGAAATTTATGGTTTCCGATGAGAAAAAATTCCTCATTGGTAACAAATAGTTATTCATTAAGCGGGGAAATCCTATTTTCAAAGCCGAAATCTTATGCCTATACTCTTGCAAAAACGGACTAAGAGGGTCAACTACCCCATCCAATTTTCATAATTAAATACCGTTACTGTATAGGTAGATCTCGTTGTGAAAGACCTATTACTAGATAATTCATAGGTAGAGCCGAAGAATGTAAACTGTACAACTTGCTAATAGCATTGATTAAATGAAGTAAGGGACTCCGGTATATATAGAGGACCTCACCGTTTAAGACATAACCATAGAAACGATGGAATCCACTATTTCGTTATTCATTTCTATTTATTACTTTTTTCTGTTTTTTGATACCTAGTATCAATACTCGTTTCGAGGTGAAATGACTATAAAAAAAGAAAAGACAAATCGTGGTCGGGAAGGTTATAGTAGCAAAAGCCATTGGAATTTTTCTTTTATACATTGGAAGAATCCGTTTTGTTATTAATAAACTAGGAAAAGGGAAAAGAATAACTGAAAGAAAGGAAATCAATTAGTTATTCATGAAAGTTTCATTTATTCAATGACTAGAATTAGACGAGGATATATAGCTCGGAGACGTAGAACAAAAATTCGTTTATTTGCATCAAGCTTTCGGGGGGCTCGTTCAAGACTTACTCGAACAATTATTCAACAGAAAATAAGATCTTTGGTTTCGTCTCATCGAGATAGAGATAGGAAAAAGATAGATTTTCGTCGTTTGTGGATCACTCGGATAAATGCAGTAATTCGTGGGAATAGAGTATCCTATAGTTATAGTAGATTAATACACAATCTGTACAAGAGACAGTTGCTTCTTAATCGTAAAATACTTGCACAAATAGCTATATTAAATAGGAATTGTCTTTATATGATTTCTAATGAGATCAGATCATAAAATAAAAAAGGAAATTGTAAGGAATTTGTCAGAATATTTTAAATGGAGTTCTCTGGAGAATGAACTCCGGGAAGGTAGAGTAGAAATTAGTATGATAAAGAGAATATGATAAAGTCGTTCAAAATTAAATGAGCGAATATGTCCAATATCCAATAAAAAAAGATTTCTTCTTCTTCCCCAATTTTTTTCTTACGATTTTTCGAACAAAATATCAATCTGTGTTTGAGTTCGGATTTTTATTTGGGTTCAATTGAGGAGTAAAGTTAAAGTAAGTCTACTTTTATTTATTTATTTATGGTTCTAAGACCAGTAGCTCCGGTGGTCGACTCGCTTCTTTCAAATTGTTTCTCATTATTAAGAAAAGGTAACAAAGATAAAATACGAGCTTGTTTTATAGCAATAGTAATTAATCGTTGTTGTTTTAAGGTTAATCTATTTACCCGTCTAGATAATATTTTTCCTTGTTCACTAATAAATCGACTAATTAAACTCATGTTTCTATAATCAATTCGATCCCCCGATTGGATCGGGGGCAAACGCCTACGAAAAGATCGCTTGGATTTAAGAAAGAGTCGCTTGGATTTTTCCATGGTTTGTTTATTCCTTATCCTCAAAATCCTATTTCAATTTGATCCAAAAAGATTTCAAATTCAAAATATAGGATTTGATTTGGCTTTTTTTTTTAGTTAGTTATATTATGTTAACTAAAATGAAAATATATAGAATAATATGGTATATATAGAATATGTCCTTTTCGTGTTACTTGTAAGAGTGACACACAGGCACTTGATTCGAGTTATTTCTTTATCTCCCCGTGAATCGTATGTTTGTAACAATAGGGACAGAATTTTCTCAATTCCAATCGACTAGGCGTATTGTGTCGATTCTTTTGAGTAATATATCTGGAAACACCCCTTGATTCCTTATTAAGACCGTTTCTAACTCTAACACAGTTGGTACATTCTAAAATAACCGTTACTCGGACATCTTTACCCTTGGCCATGAACCTCCTTTGCGTTTTTGATTCAACCAATTCTTCTACTTTCTGCGAAAAAAGAAATAAAAAAATAAGAAGTAAAACAACAAACTAATATTTAGGTATATTTTGAATCGAATTCGATTCAATGTACAGTATTTTATTAAAAGATCTTGTATGATCTTCTTGCCCTAGACACATTTCTGTTCTCACAATATTATTTCTAAATGGAATTGGAGAAAACCCGAATTTCGCCGAGGTTGAATCTACTTTTTTATTTCTCTTTCCTCCTTTCTTGATTATACTTCTACTTAATATATTGTATCCAATTCGATTTTTTCTAAAAAAAAAAGAGGGGGAGGGATTAGTCACAAATCTTTTGATTCTATCTCTAATCTTCTTCACCCCTTCCCATGTCAATAACTAGAATGAAAAAAAAGGGAATGTCAACGCATCCGGAAATAAACGATTGATCTCTATCAAAAGACCTGCTAAAGCCCCAAACCATAGAGTACTTAGTACCGGTGCCACGGAAAGATATGTTTTTAGATCTCGCATTTTAAATCCTCCTTCTTTATTCTTTTTATTTATTGTATTATTTATTGTAATGCCTAATGTTAATACATATATGATCCGATATAATATATATGTAAGTAGTTAAGGACCGCTTGTATTTGTACATGGAATTCCTAAAAAGACGTCCCTTCCGACTGAGCATTCCCAAAAAATATTCCCTTTTTTAGTTATTTTTTACGATGGGTTTCATATTCATGTGTATATAAGCCTTCTACTATTATTATATGTTACATGAGAATAAAAAAAAGAAATGGCAAGATAACTTGGCAATGGAGAAAATAAGGATTTTGAAAACAAGACAGGGATTCTATAAAATGACACTGTAGACCAATTGAAAGGGATGTAGCGCAGCTTGGTAGCGCGTTTGTTTTGGGTACAAAATGTCACGGGTTCAAATCCTGTCATCCCTACCTATTACTTCTCGTCTGAGCAGTAACGAGGGATTTATTGAAATCGATTAAAATCAGGCATACATAATCTTTTTTTATTATATCATATTCTATATGATAGTCTTATGCATACAAGATGTATTCGGGTTATAAAAAAAATCCTCTTCTTTTTTTTTAGTTTTAGCTAGTGTGATAATGATAAGAAGATAAGAAAGCGCTCTTAGTTCAGTTCGGTAGAACGTGGGTCTCCAAAACCCGATGTCGTAGGTTCAAATCCTACAGAGCGTGATTCCATTCTTGGTTAGGTTAGTCCCAAAATTACAATTAAATAATTGACCAGTAATCTTAATTTGACCTCCTTTGGATTAAAGAAAAGAGGAGGTCAATTAAAAAAAAAGATGTTAATTAATTTAATCAAAGATCCAACTGATCACCACGTCTGTATTGTAAATATGCAGTTACAAATAATCCAGCTAAAGTAATAGGAATTAGACCTAAGACAATTCCAAATAGAAAAACTTCAATCATTTCAATTTTTTTGAAAGGGAAAAAGGAGAGGTAATATCTATCCCTACATATTAATCCGCATTGCCCATGAATCTCAATGACCACTAATTGGAAATTGACTCTCTAAGGAACTATAGAGTCTATCAATACCACAGAAAGATTTCTTTTTATGCGTTGTGTTCATTCAATTAATTTCAAATAAGTCGTATCTTGGTCAGACCAATAAAGAGAGCTGAGGTTATAGTTAAAGCTGCTAGTAGAAAACCGAAATAACTAGTTATAGTAAGCATGAAGATGAAAGAGCTAAATGAAATGTGTTCTTTTTCTACATATGTTTAGAAAGCACTTCCCTAAGTTTCAATATACGAAGATAAGCAAAAATACCAATTCAAATGAAAGAATAAGTTCAATTGATAGTTGTTAATTCATCAATCATTATAGACGGGATTAACAAAAACATAGAGTAAGGGAGGTAGAAAAAGAGATCAATTAATCATTTGTAATGTCTACCTATCCCTTAATTTCGAATCAAGTGATTCATTAGATAATTCTTGAGTAGACTAATATTAAAATAATAAAATAGTAAGAAATTCGAATCCATATAGAAGCAAATTTGAAAATCATTTCTCTTTTCTTTTGATCTTTTTTTTAATCGTATCGAATCGATTTTTCGATTTTAGAATAAAGAGTGACCTTATAACAATAACACCTTTTTTTCTTGTCATTTGAGATATTATGTGAATGAATCTACTC